ATGAGTTAATTGTGTTTCGAATTTATACTCTATACTATAGAAAAGTATAAAAAAGTAAGTAACCATTCCCCTTTCGTAATGTTTTGAACAACGGAATTAAGACAAACTCGAAAGTTTCACCTTTCTTTTTATTTGAATATTTTTTATTATTCCCAGGATGGGGATTCTTATTTTCCCCATCACCCAATATACGCCCTAAACAAGAAACAAGAAGAATTTTTTTTTTTCTTGTTTCTAATATGTCCAGCCCAATACCTAATACCTAAGTGATTTGATCAATCTTATCACAAATGAATACTGAAAAAAACCTAACAATTACGACAACCCAAACACAAAAGTTAGGAAAAATGAAAAAAAAAAAGAGAAAGAACCCTTTTGGGTTGTTCCCTAAATTGAAGTTCGAACTAGTTAGTTACAGTCGTTACAACAGTTCTAGTTTAGTAAACCAGAAACTATGAAAGTTAAGTTAACTAAACCGGAAACCTTAAATAATTAAATAAGACGACAAAAGGTGGAATCGTTAAATCTCCATTTCAATCTCGACGATTGACTAATAATAGGTTATTATGATTTCGAGCAAGCCGCTATGGTGAAATCGGTAGACACGCTGCTCTTAGGAAGCAGTGCTAGAGCATCTCGGTTCGAGTCCGAGTGGCGGCATAGCATCTCCAAAAAGATATACAAATCCAAAAAGATATACAAAAGGTGCTCTAAGGAATTTAATTTAGGATTTCCATTTTGTATAGTTGAGGTATTCTCGCTTTTAATTTTTTTTATGATCTTTTCAACTTTAGAGCATATATTAACGCATATATCCTTTTCGGTCGTTTCAATTGGAATTACAATATATTTACTAACCTTATTAGTCGATGAAATAAGAGGACTATATGATTCATCAGAAAAGGGGATGATAGCTACCGCTTTCTGTCTAACAGGATTATTAATCACCCGTTGGATTTACTCGAGGCATTTCCCATTAAGTGATTTATATGAATCATTAATCTTTCTTTCATGGAGTTTCTCCATTATTCATAGGATTTTCTATTTTAAAAATCATTTAAGCGCTATAACGGCACCAAGTGCTCTTTTTACCCAAGGCTTTGCTACTTCGGGTTTTTTAACCAAAATGCATCAATCCGGAATATTAGTACCTGCTCTCCAAGTCCAGTGGTTAATGATGCACGTAAGTATGATGGTATTGGGCTATGCAGCTCTTGTATGTGGATCCTTATTATCCATGGCTCTTCTAGTCATTACATCTCGAAAAGTTATAAGGGTTTTTTTGAAAAGAAAAAAAATTTTAAATGTAAATGAGTCGTTTTGCTTCGATGAAATCCAATACATCAACGAAAAAAGGAATGTTTTACTAAATAACCTTTCCGCTAGAAATTATTACAGGTATCAAGTGATTCAACAATTGGATCGTTGGAGTTATCGTATTATAAGTTTAGGATTTATCTTTTTAACCACAGGGATTCTTTCGGGAGCAGTATGGGCTAATGAGGCGTGGGGTTCTTATTGGAATTGGGACCCAAAGGAAACTTGGGCATTTATTACTTGGACTATATTCGGGATTTATTTACATATTCGAACAAATACAAAATTTGAAGGCGTAAATTCCGCAATTGTCGCTTCTACGGGATTTCTTATAATTTGGGTATGCTATTTCGGAGTCAATCTATTAGGAATAGGTTTACATAGTTATGGTTCATTTAATTAATATCTACTTTAATTGAGGAAAGGGCTTGATGAAGACAAACATAGGACAGCGCATAGATCGAAACGAAACTTAGTCTTAGTATAAGACGCCGAGAACCTTTTGAATCGCAGCACTGCTTGATTCAAAAGGTTCTTACAAACGCCAAAGGCGTTTGGTCACAAGTCACATTCGATTATTTTCCTTTTTTTTTGTTATTTAACTGAAACTGAAGAGAAGAAAAAAAAATTCCTTGTTCATTGGCTACCGAACTTTTTTTAATCATGGGATTTCGTTTTGATTTTTTTTAGTCGTGAAAACTATCTATAAAAAAAATTAGATATAATAGCTTCGGCCTTGTCCACTGATAGTGAGAGAACGAAATCCGGATAAATACCAATACCTATTACGGGTAGAAGAATAGAGATCAAAACAAATAACTCCCGTGGCCCAGAATCAAAAAAAGAAGAGTTTGGTGGGGCATTAACTAACTTGTACCCATAGAACATTTGCCGTAACATAGATAATGAATAAATAGGAGTTAATATCATTCCAATTGTCATTACAAAAGTGATTAGGATTTTTGGCATTAAAAAAACTTTTTGGCTAGTAATTATTCCCAAAAATACTAGAATTTCCGCAATAAAACCACTCATGCCGGGCAGTGCAAGGGAAGCCATCGATAAAATACTGAATAGTGTGAATATCTTTGGAATTGGGATAGCTAGCCCGCCCATCTCGTCGAGATAAGCAAGACGTATTCTATCATAACTCGTTCCTGCCAAGAAAAAAAGTGCAGCACTAATAAACCCATGAGAAATTATTTGTAAAATGACTCCGTTCAGGCCTGTATCAGTTAGCGAGCCAATTCCTAGAATTATGAAACCCATATGAGATACAGAGGAATAGGCTATTCTTTTTTTTAAATTCCGTTGTCCAGGAGATGTTGAAGCTGCATAAATTATTTGAAAGGTACCTACTATCATGAACCAGGGGGAAAATATAGAATGGGCGTGCGATAATAGTTCCATATTGATCCGAAGCAACCCATAAGCTCCCATTTTTAATAAGATTCCGGCTAGAAGCATACAAGTACTGTAATGTGCCTCTCCGTGGGTGTCTGGTAACCACGTATGGAAGGGTATAATCGGTAATTTGACAGCAAAAGCAATAAAAAATCCAATATAGAATATTATTTCTAGTGCCACAGGATACGATTGATTAACTAATGTTTCCAAATTTAATGTTGGTTCATTGGAACCATATAAGCCGATACCCAATACTCCTATTAAAAGAAAAACGGAACCTCCTGCAGTGTACAAAATAAATTTTGTGGCTGAATAAAGACGTTTCTTTCCACCCCACACGGCCAGAAGTAGATAAACGGGAATTAATTCTAATTCCCACATGATGAAAAAAAGTAAAAGGTCTCGAGAAGAAAATGGTCCTATTTGACCGCTGTACATCGCTAACATCAGGAAATGGAATAGTCGGGAATTATGAGTAACTGGCCGAGCCGCTAAAGTAGCTAAAGTAGTGATAAATCCCGTCAGTAAAATGGGTCCTATGGAAAGTCCATCTATTCCCAACCGCCAGTCAAAATCAAAAAAGGTGATCCATTTATAATCCTCTTCCAGCTGTATTAATGGATCGTCCAATTGGAAATTATAACAAAATGCATAGGTCGTTAGAAGGAGTTCTAAGACACATATATATATTGTATATCCTCTAGTCACCTTATTGCCTTTATGAGGGATAAAGAAAATTAAAGAACCCGCGGCTATCGGAAAAACTACAATTAGTGTTAACCAAGGAAAATAATTCGTTGTAAAGACAAGATACACTTGGCCCAGAAAAACCCGTGCTCGAAAAAGAAAAAATAAGAATAGATTCTATTTTCGAGTTTCGAGCACGGGTTTTGTCGGTAATCGGTAAAAAAAAAACTGTTTTCAAAACGGATTCAAGTGGGTTTTTGGGAACGTATCAATATCAATAAGCCAGACCCATGCTTCTAGTTGTTTCATGCCATAAATAAACCCGAACACTCAAGAAATCCGTTGGACAGGCAGATTCGCATCGCTTACAACCAACACAATCCTCTGTTCTTGGAGCAGAAGCAATTTGCTTTGCTTTACATCCGTCCCAAGGTATCATTTCTAATACATCTGTGGGGCAAGCTCGGACACATTGAGTACACCCTATACATGTATCATAAATCTTTACTGAATGTGACATTGGATCTATCAATTTTTGTTTTGAACTTTTTAATTTTCGATCTAGTCAATTTTGAAACATCGTATATTTAAATACCAGATGAATCAATGATTTACCAGAATTTTTATACTTAACTCACTTCTGGATCAACTCCTAAGAGGGAACAAAGATACTTTGATTTATTCCGGTTTCACAAACATGATCGAGGTTTGCGAATATTATATATCCTAAGCCGAATTGATGAATATTATGATTATGATTTCTAAATACTACTTATTCAACAAAGTCGATTGATTGATACGAGTCGATTTTCTGTTACGATAAATTGACGAAACAATAGCTGATCCGATAGCTGCTTCAGCGGCTGCAATAGCTATAACAAAAATTGAGAAAATATCTCCTTTTAATTGTCGACTATCAAAAAAATCAGAGAATGTTACGAAATTGATATTAACTGCATTTACTATAAGTTCAAGACACATCAGGGCCCGAACCATATTTCGGCTCGTAATCAATCCATAGATACCAATAGAAAATAAATAGGCACTCAAAACAAGTACATGCTCGAGCATCATTTACCAACTCCGTACCAATTTTGATTCATTTCAATATGAACAATAATGCAAGTGATTTGATTGCTTCGAATATCCCAAGTACGGAGCAAAAGAATCTATTTGATAGTAGAGCGAATACAAAAATTTCTTTTTTTTTTTTCTATTGATCCGCGAATAGTATTCAACTAGACTTTAAAGAATTTAAGGGAAATGGATCTGATAACACATAACAAGGTCGAGTTGTAATTGTGATTGCTGTTTCGAGTTCTAAAGATTTGTTACTGACGAGCCGCGGCAATTGCACCTATCAAAGCAACTAAAAGAATTATTGAAACGAGTTCAAATGGGAGAAAAAAGTCTGTTGATAAATGAATTCCAATTTGTTGACTATTACTTATCAAATCTTGTTCGATAATCTGGTTGGGTCGGGTAGTCCAAATAATCCCGTACCACGACGTATCTAGAATAGTAGCGATTAGCGAAAAAAGAATACTTGTACAAACCAGGGAAGTAAGTCCGTCACCAACAGTCCCAAAATTCAAATGAAAATCTTTGGAATAGTCTGAACCATTCATGAACATTACAGCAAATATGGTTAAAACATTTACAGCTCCCACGTAAATAAGGAGTTGCGCGGCAGCTACAAAATGGGAATTTGATAGAATATAGAATAAGGATATACAAACAAGAACCAATCCCAAGGAAAAGGCAGAATAAATCGAGTTGGTAAATAATACCACTCCCATACTTCCTAATATAAGACCTGAGCCCAGAAAAACTAAAAGAAAATCATGTATTGGTCCAGGCAAATCCATTATATTAAACTAAGAGATAAATAAATCGAAATCTTGTTCATGAACTTATTGAACCAACCAGGCATTTTTTTTTATGAGACATTCCCAATTCCAATTGAATTAAATTCAAATCTATTAAGTGGGAATTGGTACGGATACTGTTATTGGATGAATTTCGTTCTTTTCTTTATTCGAAATGTCAATTTGAAATTGAAGCTATATAATATAGTTCCAAAAAAAAGCTTTGGTCTATATATTATTTGATTTCAATACAAATTAAGTTGTACTTCTCATCAACCAATCAATGGTTGGGATTTGGAGTTATTGTTCAAGCAAAGAAAAAGCCTTATTCCTTTATACCAACTATACCAAAAAGGAACCCTAGTAATTCGAAATTAAAGGGTTTAGTCATTTTTTCTTTGAGGCGAATTCAACACTGTTCGAATTGTGAAATCGTCAATTACTGCCATTGGTAACCGACCTAATGCAATTTGATTATAATTCAATTCGTGACGGTCGTAAGTAGCAAGTTCATATTCTTCAGTCATTGATAAACAATTTGTTGGACAATACTCAACACAGTTACCACAAAAAATACAAATTCCAAAATCAATACTGTAATTAAGCAATCGTTTCTTTCGAATATTTGTTTCAAATTTCCAATCAACAACAGGCAGATCTATAGGGCATACGCGAACACATACTTCACAAGCAATACATTTATCAAATTCAAAATGTATTCGACCGCGAAAACGCTCCGATGTGATTAATTTTTCATAAGGATATTGAATACTTACAGGTAAACGATTTGCTTGGGATAAAGTAATCATGAAACTTTGACCAATGTACCTTGCAGCTCGTATTGTTTGTTGACCATAATTCATGAAACCAATTACCATAGGGAACATATCGTGAATATCCATGAATAATTTGAGTTGCTTTCTTTCTCTTGTTTGAGACAAGTAGTGAATATTCTATTCTTTTTTTTATAGCGAAAGGAGTTGGGAAGAAGTTGTTAATAATAAATTACCCAGAGAAATAGGTAAAAGAAATTTCCAGCCAAGATTTAATAGTTGATCCATTCTTAGTCTCGGTAAAGTCCATCTTGTTGTAATCGGAAAGAACAAGAACAAATAAGTTTTCGCCAATGTAATAAAGATACCGATTGTCGTTCCAAAGATTCCATCCACTTTTTTTCTTTCAAATAGTTCAGGAACAAATATGTATGGAATGGAAAGATTCCAACCCCCCAAGTAAAGAACTGTTACAAATAATGAAGAAACTAATAGATTTAGATAGGAAGCAACGTAAAATAAACCAAATTTTATTCCTGAATATTCGGTTTGATAACCTGCTACTAGTTCTTCTTCTGCTTCTGGTAAATCAAAGGGTAATCGCTCACATTCCGCTAGGGAAGAAATTATAAAAACGATAAACCCTATAGGTTGACGCCACAAATTCCACCCCCAAAAACCATATTTTGATTGTGCCCCAACTATATCAACTGTACTTGAACTGTTAGATAATCATAGTCGGTGGTAACATTACGGTTCCCTTCGCTATTCCAAAACCGTACATGAGATTTTCACCTCATACGGCTCCTCAGGGCCCCAAATAAATGTAAGGACGGGAGTTATCTTCATATGGTTATAGGATAGATAACTAGTGGGGGGTCCCCAATTATACCACAGGAATTCTGTCTGCTCTAAGGATAAAAAAAGTATTTCGGAATTAATCTCATCCTTTAAGAATTTCAATTTTGCTGTGTTGAGTAATAACTTAATCAACCCTTCAATAAAATACTCCTTGTCGAAATATAAATCGATATTTCAACCCATCCTTTTTTTAGTTTCGATTACGAAAAAGAATTAGACATTCACCTAGTTCATGAATCATGACACGAATTTGATTTCATCAATATAGGAAAGAAAGAATAAAAGGATCCCTTCCTATTGGAATTTTATTTTTTCTATTTTTTTTGTTCCTATTCTTCTTTCTAAGAGAAAGGGGGCTTAAAAAAAGGGGAAAGGATTATTTCGTTCCTGATAGTTATTTCTTTAACTGGCGGATAGGAGCATACTCTGGATCGGAATTGTGGGGAGTACTGCCTGATCATTTCTACCAACTTAAAGCCCCAATTAGTATTCTTTTTATGTTATGCAGAAGTATCCTTTTAGATAATTGACATAATCATAATCTACATTACTAACCCGTTGTGTGTTTTTTGGTGTTCCTTCCTATCCACCCATTTTGTGTTTTCAACCCTCGTAATCTATATGTATTGTAATACACGCAAACGCTAATGAAAATTCCGTAAGGTTGGTCTTTTGAGCCCGCTTCAAGCTAGGATGATCAATCAACTAATCTTGGGGTAAGGGGCTTCCTCCACTTTTTCTTTTGTTTACTTCCCCTTAATGCTTGTACATAGGAAATGAGACTTAAGCCACTTGTACTGCGAATTAAAAAGTTGTTTTCTTTCACTCATATATAACTATCAAATTTCTTTTATTAACCTAATTTAGTAACCTAAAGAATAAATGAATAAAAACGGAAGATCCCTATTTTTCTATTCAAGTTCTTTTTTTTCTATAACGAAAAGCAAAACAATATGAAAACGAAAAGCTTAGGTTTTAGCGAATCGCACGTAGAGATATTGATAAAACACATAAAGTTAATGGTATTTCATAACTAATCGATTGAGCAGCAGCTCGCAGACCGCCTAAAAAGGAATATTTATTATTTGATCCATATCCTGATATAAGAAGTCCAATAGGGGCAATACTTGAAATGGCAATCCATAAAAAAATACCGATATTGAGGTCAGCTAAAACAAGGTTATAACTAAAAGGAATTACTGAAGAACTTAGTAGAATTGCTATGACTGCTATAGATGGTCCAATACTGAATAAACTACTATTTCCTCTAGATGGAAGAAGATTTTCTTTTAAAAGTAGTTTTGTCCCATCTGCTAAAGCTTGAAGAATTCCCAAGGGACTGGCGTATTCAGGCCCAATACGTTGTTGTATTCCTGCGGATATTTCTCTTTCTAACCACACAATTACTAGGACACCTATTGTGATTGCCACTACCGGAGTCGAAATAGGGGCAAGCACCCACATGATCCCATAGACCTCTTGCAGGGATTCCAATCTGGAAAAAGAATTGATATCTTGTACTTCTGTCGTATCAATTATCATTTCAACGATCAACTTCCCCCATAATGATATCTATACTACCTAATATTGTCATAATATCAGCCAATTTCATTCTTTTAACTAACTGAGGAAGAATTTGCAAATTGATAAAACCCGGTGGGCGAATTTTCCATCTCCAAGGAAAACCACTTTGATCTCCTATCAGAAAAATTCCCAATTCCCCTTTTGGGGCTTCTACTCTCACATAAAGTTCTTGTTTCGTCAATTCAAAAGTGGGAGAAGGCTTTTTACTAATGAATCGATCTTCAAAACCATTCCATTCTGGATCGCTTTCTCTATCAAAACATCGAATTTCTAAATTTTCATAGGGCCCTCCTGGAATTCCTTCTAAAGCCTGTTGAATAATCTTTATAGATTCCGTCATTTCACTGATTCGGACTAAATAACGAGCTAATGAATCTCCTTCTTTTTGCCACTGGACTTCCCAATCAAATTCGTCATAACACTCATAATGATCAACTTTACGAAGATCCCATTCTATTCCAGACGCTCGTAGCATTGGTCCGGATAAAGCCCAATTTATTGCTTCTTCTCCACCAACAATGCCTACTCCTTCAACTCGTTCTAAAAAAATAGGGTTTCGCGTAATAAGTTTTTGATATTCAACAACCCCCGTTAAAAAATAATCGCAGAAATCCAAACATTTATCTATCCAACCATGAGGTAAATCAGCCGCTATTCCTCCGATACGAAAAAAATTATGCATCATCCGCATACCGGTGGCAGCTTCGAACAGATCATATACTAATTCTCTTTCTCTGAAAATATAGAAGAAAGGAGTCTGTGCACCAATATCTGCCATAAAAGGGCCAAGCCATAACAGATGGGAAGCTATACGACTCAACTCCAACATAATTACTCGGATATAGCTGGCTCTTTTGGGTACTTGAATATTTCCCAAGAGTTCGGGTCCATTTACAGTTATTGCTTCGGTGAACATAGTAGCTAAATAATCCCAACGGGTTACATAAGGCAGATATTGTATAATTGTTCGGTTTTCCGCAATTTTTTCCATCCCTCGGTGTAAATAACCCAATATGGGTTCACAGTCAATAACATCTTCACCATCTAGAGTAAGGATAAGACGAAGAACACCGTGCATTGATGGGTGGTGAGGTCCCATATTGACTATCATAAATTCTTTTTCTGTAGCTAGTGTACTCATAGGTTTTTACTCGATTCATTCTTACATGAATTGTTGAAAACAACAAAAAGTTCAGCAAGATTCAAAATCAAATAATTCGAAAATTTTTTTTTTTTTCAAATTAACGATTTTTTGACTCCCGAATATTCAACTTACTAATTAATTCTTTATAACGTACTCTATTTTTCTTGGACAAATACACTAGTAGACGTTGGCGTTTTTCCAAAATTTTCCGTAGCCCCCTTTGAGATAAATAGTCTTTTCTGTGTAATTCTAAATGTGAAGTAAGTCTCCGTATCTTATTAGTGAAACCTAATACTTGAAATTCAACCGATCCACAGTTTTCTTCTTTTTTTTCTTGAAACATAACTGAGACGAATGAATTTTTTACCATAAAAAGAAACCCTCGCGCCCTCCTTTTTTGAAGATGAATTTTACTGATCATCGATAATAATACTAGTTACTTGAATTTTATATATACAATAATCTTAAGTTCGTTATGAACTTGCTAGAAAATCAATAATCAATCCAATTTTCAATTTGATCGGTATCAAAAAGGATGGTATATTTCTGCAAAACAGAAAAATTGGACCTAAAAAAAAATAGCTTCTTGATTCATTTATGGATTTAATTAATATGTATGCCATTAAATTGGTATCTTGTATCAGACTGGAATGGAAGACAAGACATGTACCCATTTCTTTGTTTTCATGTCCCAAACCAAACATGGACATGGTCGATAGGAAAAGCACACTATTAACGAATTTTTAATCGTGGATACATATGTACTCTTACCATACTGAAACGACTCCCATTATTGGTATTAAACCAATAGCGATTCATACAAATTAAATTTTCTAATCGAGAATTGGTCCAAATAAAGAACTTTAATTTAATTAGTTGATTTTTCTCTCTAGAAAAATCTTTGTTTTTATCCAAAAAGTAACCCCGACCTTTTACGTTAGTACAAAATAATGGATTTCTTTCCATACCGTTTTGATTCTTCGAATTGAAACAAATTAGGGTTGTTAATTCTCTACGACGTTTAGGGAATAAACTATTTTCAGGAACAAGCAAATCATAATGATTTTTGTTTCGATTTCCAGCCATTTTTTGATGTTTTGCAATAAATTCATTAAAAATTGTTTTATCAACATAGCCTTTTTCGTGGTATCTTTTAGTAATTTTGCGCTTATTCTTATGAACCAATGAAATACCTACGATTTGATATATAAAAAATTGTCCATCATTTTTTACAGACAAACGGCGGGGTTCGATAATAAGCATTCCCCCTTTCGTCAATTCTGTAAGAGCGAAATCCTTCTTAGTCATCAAAATAGCCAAACTAATTTCTCCTCCTTGAATAGAGGCTATAGTAACGTCGCTAGGATTTATCAGTCGAACCAGGTGACAATATACTTTCATATCATTGAGTATTTTTTCCCTGAAAGAAACAGTACCTCTCCATCTCAATTGCAAACACAAATATTTTTTTAGGAAGAAATCAAGTTGTACGTCTGTTTCTCTCTTGTATTGCTTTTTCTTTATACGTTTTTTACTGTCCGATCTCGTAGAATTTTCTTCAACATCCTTTTCGTGGTTTGAGAGAACTGATCCAAGACTTACTTGGTTTTGTGCATCTGATTCCGGATTTTCCTGATCTGCGAGCTCTTTTTCTTCTTGACTTTGATTCGATAATTCAAGATATTCTTTTTGATTGGATGATATAAAAGGATACGCTTCTTTTTTTCCGGTTAGAATTTTTTTACCATTTCCATTAAAATTGAAAAGAAGTAATTTGATTGGTATGATCCATGGGTTTGTTCTATATGCATTAAAAAGTAGCGCAAATTCTGGAAAGAACCAAGGCTCTAGGTTTGATATAGGACAACTTAGTATTTCTTCATTCATTCCCATCCAATCAAAAAGTGTTTTTTTTTTTTTTGATGGGTTAATTTCTTCATCTTGATGAATTGTAAGATAAAAAGGGCATCTTTTATTAATTGCATCAATTTTGTTAGAATTATCGGACCCAATCTTAGTATTTTGCTTACTGTTGTCCATATCAACCCAGACTTCAATATTAACCTTATTTCGAAGATAAAAATTAAGAATTCTCCAATCAAAATATTTTCTATACAAGAATTTGTCCATAGCCATAATATCGTCTTCCCCTAGATAATTATTGATAGGGGTACCTCCCAGCATAGCGAATAAATTCCCTTTCTTTATATTGTAATTATAATAATACTCTTCTTTATTATTTACTTGGCCTAGTGATCTATCAATATATGAGTCTTTTTTATCTTCATAATTATTTTTATCTTCATAATTAATCGATTTATATGATAAAAGAGAATATCTGTAGTTTTTTTTTAAATTCGATTTTTTATTATGTAATGAGCCTGCTTCAAAAAAATGTTGTTTTTCGCAATGAGTTAATCCCTTTTTTTCATATGAATGTCTTTTAGTGAAATCGTTATTTTGAGCCATACAGCGTTGATGGGCTCTATTTCGCCATTCTTGTGGTACTAATCTAGCCCATTTAATCCGAGAGAAATCATATTGATAATGATTGCTTAACCAGTTTTTCCATAGATTCCTTACAAAATGCAAAAAAGGTTTATGTCTTAATTGGTAATTAAATATTCCGTGTTTATCAAAAAAATATGTTATTTCATTATTAAGAAATAGAGATGTTCCGTGATATTGAAGAATAGGTCTTAAATTAAAAAAGTGAAAAATTGGGGCTTGTAACAATTTGGAAAATACATATGCTTGTGATTGTGAAAAAGAGGCTAAATTACAAGAAATCTTTGAATTCTTATTACTAATCTTCAAAAATGATTTTTTGACAGTCGAAATAAAGTGAATTCTATTTTG